ATCGATTTCTTTTTATTAATTTATTTTTTATGGGAATAGATTAAATCATCTAGTAATTTATAATTTGAAAATTTATTATTTTTTTAAGTTCTCCATAATTTAAGATTAAGATACTTATTAGGTTAGGTCTTAGGCCTCACACCAATTGCGAAATATTTCGTTTGTTGAAACGTTTCTTAGTAAGGGGTTTCCCTTGTACTAAGGGTAGGAATGGGAAGGAAGAAAGCGATCGGATCCGTGAATTCCTCATCCTCAAATAAGCCCTTCCCGGGGTATTGTCTCATAAGTAATTGTTAGGATTAAAGTGTTGATATAATTAGAAGAAGCAAACGGCAAGTCCAAGTTAATAAAATAAACTAAGACTAAGAAAGAAGCGCATAACGTACGTTTTCACATTTCTAATTTTTAGGATTAAATTAAACAAAAGGATTTGCAAATAAAAGTGCTAATGCCACGACCAGTCCGTAAATTGTTAAAGCTTCCATAAAAGCTAGACTAAGCAATAAAGTACCTCGTATTTTACCTTCCGCTTCTGGTTGTCTCGCAATACCTTCTACAGCTTGGCCCGCAGCAGTACCTTGGCCAACTCCAGGTCCAATGGAAGCAAGCCCTACGGCCAATCCAGCAGCAATAACGGAAGCGGCAGAAATCAGTGGATTCATAGTAAGTTCCTCGTACAAAAAAATAAATGGTTAATGATACAATCAACCAATGCATTATTACTTATTTTATCACTACGATCTATCGGGTCAAAGTAATTAAAAACTCTGAATTGAAATTATAATATTAGTTAATCGTCAGAATGACTTCGATATCTCTTTTTTTTTTTTTAGTTTCTACCCATGATCAAATCTTTGTAAACTCATATGCGTATAGTTCTACTTATTGCATTTCTTAGTTTCGAACCATTCTTTCATTCAATTCTTCGTTCTTTACTTACTTTCTATATCCGTACGTTCATCTGTTTTTTCATTCAATCTACAATTACAGACGAAAAAGAAAGACTTATATTGTATTGTAATCCATCTAAACGAAATGCAGTGTGGTTAATAAAATAAAAGAATCAACATTCAATATAGTAATAATAAATAGTATTATAGTAATAATATAAATATATAAATAGATATTAATAATATACTGGGAAAGAAATTAGGAATAAATAAAATATAAAAATATATAATATATAGTCCATAGGAATAATCCCTAATATAACTAGTAAATATCTAATATCACATATACATTTGTTTCTTCTATAATGTAAACCACCTGCATTTTATTTTTATATTGAATTGGATTTTAGAATCATTCTTCGAAACATATGTAAGGGTTAGACTTATAGACATTACATATATCTAGTTTGACTTGACCCCCTAACCCATATTTTTCCAATTCCGTAATATCGTCTGTCTTCCCTCCTACGAGATTAGGTCATCCATACATATATAGATACAAATATCTATGTATTATGTTGCCCAACCAAGTGCGTATTTGGAATCATGCATGACTTCGGGTAAGTGAAAAAAGACTATTAAAAAAACTAATCAATGATGACCCTCCATGGATTCACCTATATAAGCCGCGGCTAAAGTTGCAAAAATGAGAGCTTGAATACCGCTTGTAAATAATCCAAGAAACATAACGGGGATAGGAACTACTGAAGGTACTAAAGAAACAAGAACAACAACTACTAATTCATCAGCCAATATATTCCCGAAAAGTCGAAAACTAAGAGATAAAGGTTTTGTAAAATCTTCTAGGATGTTAATTGGTAAAAGTATTGGAGTTGGTTGGATGTATTTCCCAAAATATCCCAATCCTTTTTTGCTAAGACCCGCATAAAAATATGCCACTGACGTGAGTAAAGCTAAAGCAACAGTAGTATTTATATCATTCGTGGGCGCAGCTAACTCCCCATGAGGTAACTGTATAATTTTCCAAGGTAAAAGAGCACCTGACCAGTTAGAAACAAAAATAAATAGGAACATAGTTCCAATAAAGGGAACCCAAGGGCCATATTCTTCTCCAATCTGAGTTTTACTCAAGTCTCGAATAAATTCAAGGACATATTCGAAGAAATTCTGTCCGTCGGTCGGAATTGTTTGTGGATTCCGAACTGCTATGATGACTGAACCTAATAAGATAGCAATTACGACCCAAGAAGTGATAAGTACTTGGGCATGGATTTGTAAACCTCCTATTTGCCAATATAAATGTTGGCCTACTTCTACACCCGATATATCGTATAACCCATTGAGTATTTTAATGGAACATGGTATAGCATTCATAATTGTCCTCTGATATAAATCGAACTTAAAAAATTATTTTGATTCAACCATCTCTTTCTCAACTCACCAACATTAATCATCTTTTAATACAAATTGAATTTAGGATACCAATAAATTTAAATTTTAGGATACTAAAAAATCACATAACATAATATAAATATCCCCATTTTTATCTCTATCTCTTTTTGAAGTTCAAGAATAGTAACCGATCCAATAAATCGATCGAGTTCCCAAACAATTAATTAATTTTATTATTCTTAATCATAATCAACGATTTCTTATATAGCTATAACGACCCTCGCAAATTGCGAATACTAATTTGTTAAGAATGAATCGAATTGAAGCTATAGCATCATCGTTAGCTGGAATCGAAATATCTGCGAGATCCGGGTCACAATTTGTATCAATTAAACAAATAGTAGGAATCCCTAAAATGACACATTCTCGAAGAGCTGTATATTCTTCTTGCTGATCAACGATGATTACAATATCGGGTAACCCCGTCATATATTTGATCCCACCCAAATATGTTTGCAAGGTAGATAATTTTCTCTTCAACATTGCTGCATCTCTTTTGGAAAGATGGTTGAGTTTCCCCATCTTTTGTTCTGCTCTTAAGTCCCTGAACTTATTAAGTCTCGTTTCCGTAGTGGACCAGTTCGTTAACATACCACCGAGCCACTTTTTATTAACATAATGACACCGAGCCCCTATTGCAGCTGATGCTACTAAATCCGCTACTTTCTTTTTGGTACCAACGATTAAAAAGGTTTTTCCACTACTTGCTGCATTAAAAACTAAATCACAGGCTTCTGATAAAAAACGAGCAGTTCTCGTAAGATTTATAATATGAATACCTTTACGCTTTGCAGAGATGTAAGGGGCCATTCTAGGATTCCATTTTCGAGTACCATGACCAAAGTGCACTCCCGCTTCCATCATTTCTCCTAAATTGATGTTCCAATATCTTTTTATCATTTTTCCCCGCATTTCCCCACACTTCCTCTTTTTTTTTTATTAAAAAAAAAAGCGACAAGATACCCTGAAATAAATAATTGTTCCGACGGAACCTTCTACCGTGGATTGACCCTTGATATATAGCCCAAACCCTTAATTTCTTTTAATTACTTATTTTTTAATTACTTATTTTTTTATTACTAAATTAATATAAATAATTGGACCAACCTAACCAAATAAAATAGTTAAAGTAAAAAGAATGAATCTCTTCTTAGGAAAATCGCGTAAATGGTTGTTGTGATGTCCCATAAAAATTGTTTGGAGCACATAATTCTCTATGGTATAACAAAATATCTCCCATTTCCAACTCGAATAAATTTTTCCTTTTGATTTCCAAATAAATATTTTTGTTTTCCCTTGAATGGTGTACTAATTTTTTGAATCCAGTACCAACAGGAATAAGCCCCCCCAGAACAACATTCTCTTTCAGTCCTTTCAACCAATCAATACGAGCTCGTAAAGCGGCTTTTGCTAAAACTCGAGCGGTTTCTTGAAAACTCGCTTCGGATATGAAACTTTGAGTACTCAGGGATGTTCTCGTTATTCCCAATAAGATTGCCCGATAATTGATCGCTTCGTCTAAAGCACGTCCCGCTCGTTCCGCTCGCAACAATCCGATTAATTCTCCGGGTGAAAAAACATTAGACATTCCATCTTCTGAAACCAACACTTTTGATGTTATTTGACGTACAATGATCTCTATATGTCTATTATGGATCTGTACTCCCTGAGATCGATAAACCTTTTGAATTTTATTAACCAAAGAGATACGACTCTGGGCTATAGTTAGCTCAGCTCCAATCAAGAATCCCCAGGGGATTCCAAGAATTCTTGGTATACGTTCGTTCCAACTTTCGACTCTCTTTTCGAGGTTCATCGATATTGAATCAATTGAACGCACTTCTAAGACCTGTTCCACTTTTGGAAGACCCTGCGTTATGTCACCAGATCTTGATTTTTCATATATAAATGTAACTAGTGTCTTTCCTTCATAAAGGATTTCTCCATAATGACCATGAACTGTTGCTCCTGGGGTAGCCAAATAAGGCTTAGCCGATCTTATAACTAAGGAGTCAACATGGTCAATTAAAATTTGACCGGATTTTTTTATGTGTGGCCCATATTTGAATAAACATGCATTTTCACAAATAAATTGCCCAAGGCAAATTATTGTGGATGTCTCTTCACCAGAATCGTGATGAAGAAAACAACAATTTAAATGGAATGGATTCAAAATTATATTACTGCATGAATTGGGATTATAAATTCTTCTATTTTCATCCATTAAACAATATTTAAATACTTGAAGTACTTTAAAAGTCTGCTTAAAATTGTTAAGTAGTAAATATTTCTTTAACGAGATTTGATTATGAGTTAATAAATGGTAAGATGAATAAAAATTCGTTATTTTAGGTACAATAGTACCTAAGGGACCCAACAAATACCTAATTGGGATTAGGGGATCCAATATCGCATTGTTATATTTCGAACCCTTGAATGGACTAATTCGAAAACAGTTGGATGATGACAAAATTATAAAAGATTGGGATTCCTTATGTTGATTCAACAACGTACCAATAGTTCCTTGCTGTTGGGTAAGTAATTGAAACTTCGCCTTGGAATGAAAGGGATTGATATTGGCGCGATCTAGCCCCTTATTGGGAATCAATCCCGAATCCGTTATATTATATCTTTTTC